TACCAGTGTAAGTGAAGACCCGATTAGAAATGATATAGATAAAAACACTCTTAGTGGGAGCGATAGTGACAATTCTAGTTACAGTAATGTTGATCATTTAGTCGGCGTTAGAGACATTCATAATTTCGTACCTGATGATACTTTTTTAGTTAGGGATAATAATAGGGACAGTTATTTCATATGTTTTGATATTGAAAATCAAATTTTTGAGATTGACAATGCTCATTCTTTTCTAAGTGAACTAGAAAGCTCTTTTTCTAATTCTCGGAATTTTTGTTATCTAAATAGTGTATCTAATAGTGATGATCCCCACTATGATCCTTACATATATGATACTAAATATAGTTGGAATAAACACATTACTAGCTGTATTGACAGCTATTTTCGTTCTCAAATTTGTATTGATAGTTACATTTTAAGTGGTATTGTCAATTACAATGACAATTACATTTCTAGTTACATTTTTGATGAAAGCAGAAATAGTAGTGAAACCCAGAGTTCAAGTATAAAAACGAGTCCGGCTGGTAGTGAGTTAACTATAACAGAAACGGAAAATTCTAATGATCTAGATTTTACTCAAAAATATAGGCATTTATGGGTTCAATGCGAAAATTGTTATGGATTAAATTATAAGAAATTTTTGAAATCAAAAATTAATATTTGCGAACACTGTGGACATCATTTGAAAATGAGTAGTTCAGATAGAATAGAACTTTTGATTGATCCAGGTACTTGGGTTCCTATGGATGAAGATATGGTCTCTGTGGATACCATTGAATTTCCGTTGGAAGAGGAATCTTACAAAGATCGTATTGATTCTTATCAAAGAAAAACAGGACTAACTGAGGCTGTTCAAACAGGCACAGGTCAACTAAACGGTATTCCCATAGCAATTGGGGTTATGGATTTTCAGTTTATGGGGGGTAGTATGGGCTCCGTAGTTGGCGAGAAGATCACTCGTTTGATCGAATATGCTACCAATCGGTTTTTGCCTCTTATTCTAGTGTGTGCTTCCGGAGGAGCACGCATGCAAGAAGGAAGTTTGAGCTTGATGCAAATGGCTAAAATAGCTTCCGCTTTATATGATTATCAATCAAAGAAAAAGTTATTCTATGTATCAATCCTTACATCTCCTACTACTGGTGGGGTGACAGCCAGTTTTGGTATGTTGGGCGATATCATTATTGCCGAACCCAATGCCTACATTGCATTTGCGGGTAAAAGAGTAATTGAACAAACATTGAATACGACAGTACCTGAGGGCTCACAAACGGCTGAATATTTATTCCATAAGGGCCAATTCGACCTAATCGTACCACGTAATCTTTTAAAAGACGTTCTGAGTGAGTTATTTCAGCTCCACGCTTTCTTTTCTCTGAATCAAAATTCAATCAAGTGGATCCTTAATAAAAAAAAATATATTAATTAATCAAAATATAAATTATTATTTTTTTTTTTATAAAACGAGTAGTTATTTAGTTTATAGAAATCAAAGCCAAAATCCATTCTACGGATTTTGGCTTGGTAGCATTTGATAACATAAGATTTAATTGTAAAAATAATTATGCGGATCATTTTTTTTTACCGACATTCCCGATTACTAATCAGTAAAAACCTCTATCAAAAAAAAAGAATGCATTCCTTCTTCCGCTAAATTAAAATTAGGCAAGGAGAATAAAGCGAATTTCACGTTCTCTTCTTATGTTATGTGTATATAATTCAAATATAGAAAATTTAAAAGTGAAAAGTACAGAATCTTGCATCTTTCGATATTTTTTTAGAATCCCCAGTTTTACTAAGACTCCCTATTCCCGGATCGGATTGTAACAAATTTTTCAGGAAGTTGTAAGAAACTCTTTCTTTATTTTATTCCATTTTATGAAATTCAAATTATAAGACAAAAACAAGATAATAAAAAAGGCGATTATCATATATATATATTTCATGTAGAAAGATGAAAAATTATATTTATTTAGTTCGACATTCCTTGCACTTATTTTATTATATTTATATATTTTTTATTATATCACATATACTCACTTAGATATGCTTAGTATAATTCTATATGAATTATAAATAATGATTATAAGATACCTTTATAACAATATAAATAACAATATAACAATAACAGGTAAAAATAGTAAATCCAGGTATCCATTTTATGACAAATTTACCCTCTTTTTTTGTGCCTTTCGTGGGCCTAATATTGCCGGCAATTGCGATGGCTTCTTTATCTCTTCATATTCAAAAAAACAAGATTTTTTAGATATCGATATGATGGGGCTAAATCTCATCTATTTTGTTTTTTTTTTCAAGATTTAGACTTAGACCATAACACAGATATCTATTTCTTAGAATAAAATATGTGATGTGGTTTCCCCCGAACATAAAGAAATATTGTTATTCGTGTGTAAACATGATATATGAGTAAATAAATTATAGCTATTTGCAACGAAATCAAATCGGGATCGGGGCGAATGCCTTAAATGTAAAGTGAATATATCTATATGTATGTGGATATCTATAGGAAATCATACGAAATGGATATTATTATTTTATATCTAACCAATTCGATGAATTACTCCTAAAATAAAAGTTCACATCAGAATAGTGCTAGTTGATGAGAGTTATTTCGGAAACACACAAAAAGTCAAATTAATTTGGGTTATTCTTTCAATTTCAATAAAATGCAACTAGATCTAGTATGAATTGGCGATCAGAACATATATGGATAGAACTTATAGCAGGGTCTCGAAAAACAAGTAATTTCTGCTGGGCCTTTATCCTTTTTTTAGGTTCATTAGGGTTTTTATTAGTTGGAATTTCCAGTTATCTTGGTAGAAATTTGATATCTTTATTTCCGCCTACGCAAATCATTTTTTTTCCACAGGGGATCGTGATGTCTTTCTACGGAATTGCGGGTCTCTTTATTAGCTCTTATTTGTGGTGCACAATTTCGTGGAATGTAGGTAGTGGTTATGATCAGTTCGATAGAAAAGAAGGAATAGTGTGTATTTTTCGTTGGGGATTTCCTGGAAAAAATCGTCGCATCTTCCTCCAATTCTTTATGAAAGACGTTCAGTCCATCAGAATAGAAGTGAAAGAGGGTATTTATGCTCGTCGTGTCCTTTATATGGAAATCAGAGGCCATGGCGCTATTCCTTTGACTCGTACTGATGAGAATTTGACTCCACGAGAACTTGAGCAAAAAGCTGCTGAATTGGCTTATTTCTTGCGTGTACCAATTGAAGTATTTTAAAAAATGAATTGAAACTGAAATGAAAAGAATGAATGCTTTTTTTTATTTTCAATAGAGAGATTATATCTTGTAGATTCTCTTTTTTTTGTTTTGTCAATCAATTTTTCTTTTTATCCCTTTTTGTACTTCTTAATTACCAAACGATTGGGATGCTTATAACGATAGCTTTTTTGTCTTGTTTTGGTAGTCATTTTTTTTATCAGAATCACAATATTTTTCAGAAAATTCTCTCAATTATTCCCGGACTATGCGTCGTTTTTTTTTTTCAAAAAAATTGGATATTTTGATAGAAAGGGAGTTCTTTCGTTTCAAAATCTGAATAATATTTGTTACTTGAAGGGGCTCTTTCATGCATTTCTTTATTGAAAGGGGTCACTCTCTTCGAATTTTAGCAAGTGATAGATTTGGAAACAATCTCTTTATTCGAAGTGGATTCTTTTTTATTCCATTTCTGTATTATTTATAAATTCAAGTACTAACCGCTGAATCATACACAAAAAAAGCGGGGAATAGATTCGTGGGCTCGATAACTTGTAATAGAACTGATCCTTGATAAGAATATTAGTTAGTATCGTATAGCGTCAACGAATGGGGTGAGTTCATTAAAAATTCAAAGACGAAAAAATGGCAAAAAAGAGAGCATTCATTCCCCTTCTATATCTTGCATCTATAGTATTTTTGCCCTGGTGGATCTCTCTCTCATTTACTAAAAGTCTGGAATCTTGGGTTACTAATTGGTGGGATACTAGGCAATCCGAAATTTTTTTGAATGATATTCAAGAAAAGAGTATTCTAAAAAAATTCATAGAATTAGAGGAACTCTTACTCTTGGACGAAATGATAAAGGAATACCCGGGAACACATCTAGAAAAGCTTCGTATCGGAATCTACAACGAAACGATCCAATTGATCAAGATGCACAATGAAGATTGTATCCATACGATTTTGCACTTCTCGACAAATATGATCTGTTTCGTTATTCTAAGTGGTTATTCTATGCTAGGTAATGAAGAACTTGTTATTCTTAACTATTGGGTTCAAGAATTTCTATATAACTTAAGCGACACAATCAAAGCCTTTTCCATTCTTTTAGTAACTGATTTATGTATAGGATTCCATTCGCCCCACGGTTGGGAACTAATGATTGGATCTGTCTACAAAGATTTTGGATTTGCTCATAATGATCAAATTATATCCGGTCTTGTTTCTACCTTTCCGGTCATTCTAGATACAATTTTAAAATATTTTATTTTCCGTTATTTAAATCGTGTATCTCCCTCACTTGTAGTGATTTATCATTCAATGAATGACTGAAAAATGATTCACTGATCCAATTAGAATGGTTGGTTGTTACTTTGTACATAAGCAAAACATTCAAAACTGTACTTATTCTTTTTACTCATACAAGGGATTCGATCCCTCCTATATTCTATTCCATTACAATAAAATTCTTTTAGTACATAGCAGAATCATAGATAGGGAACTATACTAGACTAAGAACCTACCTAATTTTATTGTATAAATTTTCGATACCAATGATTGGACCATGCAAACTATAAATACCCTTTTTTCTTGGATAAAGGAAGAGATTACTCGATCCATTTCCGTATCGCTCATGATATATATAATAACTGGGGCACCCATTTCAAATGCCTATCCCATTTTTGCACAGCAGGGTTATGAAAATCCACGCGAAGCGACCGGCCGTATTGTATGTGCCAATTGCCATTTAGCTAATAAA